GTGAGGAAGAAACAGATGTAGAAATAGAAACAGCTTCCGAAACGAAGGGGACTAAACAGGAACAAGAGGGATCCACCGAAGAAGATCCTTCTCCTTCCCTTTTTTCGGAAGAAAAGGAGGATCCGGACAAAATCGATGAAACGGAAGAGATCCGAGTGAATGGAAAGGAAAAAACAAAGGATGAATTCCACTTTACAGAGACACGCTATAACAATAGCCCAGTTTATAAAGGCCTCTTCTGGTTTGAAAAACCTCTTCTGACCTTTCTTTTCGATTATAAACGATGGAATCGCCCATTACGATACATAAAAAATAATAGATTTGAAAGGACTGCAAGAAAAGAAATGTCACAATATTTTTTTTATACATGCCGAAGTGATGGAAAAGAAAGAATCTCTTTTACGTATCCGCCTAGCTTGTCAACTTTTGGAGAAATGATACAAAGAAGGATGTCCCTGCCCACACTAGAAAAACTCTCTTCGGATGAACTGTACAATCATTGGGTTTATACTAACCAACACAAAAATAACAACTTAAACAACGAGTTTTTAAATAGAATTGAGGCTCTAGATACGGGATTTTTTTCTCTAGATATACTCGAAAAAAGTACTAGATTGTGTAATGATAAGACTAGAAAATATTACTTGCCTAAAATGTATGATCCCATTTTGAATGGGTTATATCGGGGAACAATCAAAAAAAAAATTTCACCTTCAATCATAAATAAAATTTCGTTAGAAAATTTCATAGAGACAATGGAAATTAATAAGATTCATAGTCTCCTTCTTCCTGATACTGATTACCAAGAGGTTGAACAGAAAATAGACCGATTTGATAAAAAAACTTTTTCAACGGAAAATCGTCATTTATTTACTTTAATCAGTAAATTTGATAGAGAATCGGGATCGAGTTTAAATTGTAAGGGCCTCTCTTTATTTTCAGAAAAAGAACAAGGAAGGATTGGTTCAGAAAAAAGAGCCAAATTTTACAAATTTTTATTGAATACAATTCTAACTAGCCCTAATGGTCAAAAAACAAAACAAAAATTTGTAATAAAAGAAATCAGTAAAAAAGTCCCTAGATGGTCATACAAACTTATTACCGAATTGGAATTCCTGTCGGGCGCAGCTCATGAAGGCCTACCGTTGGATTATCATATACGTTCAAGAAAAAGGGATCATGATATATAAATATATAAATAAAAAAAGTAGTAAATTAATAAAAGGATTGCTACAAAAAAGAAATACAAGAAAAGATAAGAAGAGATGCGCCCACTACCTACAGATTTGATACCTTCGCCTACAAAGAAACTCAAAACACCAACTCCATTAGTAATTCCATCAATTACTCGTCTATCAAAAAAAGAAGTTAACTTGGCCAATCCTCTTATTCCCTCACTAAGGAATCTTGCATAAAAAGCATCTATGTAACCACGATTATATGACCAATCATATATACCATTTATTATTTTGTCCAAAAGAATTCTTTTAGGACCTGTTTTAACAAAAGAGTTAATTAAGTCCCAATTTTGAAAAGATGAATAAACAGGTTTATATAAAAAGAAGGCTATAAATATTCCAAAAAGAGCTATACTAACTGAAAAAATAGCATCTTTCAAAAATTCATACCAATCTATTGAATTATTCAAATTTTGATGTAAAAGGTTTATAGACGGAGTTAACCATTTTGATAATATGTCCAAATACAATCCTTCTTGGTTGAAAGGAATTCCTAGGGATCCAACGAACAACGTAAATAGAACCAATACAAGTATAGGAAATAACATAGTATTATCCGATTCATAAGGATACAAAAAAAATTTCTTATTTCCAAAACGGGTAATAGTAATAAATGGTTGTGTGATGTTTCTTGCATTCTGATCAATTAGATACGTTTTTTTTGAAAAAAAATAAAAAATATCATGATTTTTCATTGTTAATAACGTTAATAAACGAAAATTTTTGTTAATTCTTTTTGAATCTTCTTTACCCCATAGAGATATTGAATAGAAGGGAGTATTCTTTTTGCCACTATAATTTTGAAAATGAACGTTTAAATGTCCTTCAAAAGTAAGTAAATAGATTCGAAACATATAAAATGCGGTTAATCCTGCTGTAAACCAAGCTATTATTGCGAAAATTGGTGAATACAACCAAGTATCATTAAGAATTTCATCTTTGGACCAAAAACAAGCAAGAGGCGGAATACCACAAAGAGAAAGTGTACCTAATAAAAAAGCAGTTTTGGTAATTGGGATATGTTTTGTTAAACCCCCCATATAAACCATATTTTGACTTTTATTTGGAGAATATCCAACAAGAGTTTCCATTGAATGAATAACGGATCCGGATCCTAAAAATAATAATGCTTTCGAATAAGCATGAGTAATCAAATGAAATAAAGCACTTCGATAAGACCCCATACCTAGAGCTAACATCATATAACCCAATTGAGACATTGTGGAATAGGCTAAACCTCTCTTAATGTCTTTTTTAGCAAGGGCAAAAGTAGCCCCGAATAATATTGTTATTACTCCTACCAAAGAGATGAAATTCATTATGTGAGGGATTACTATGAAAAGAGGAATAAGCCGAGCTACAAGAAAAATGCCCGCAGCTACCATAGTAGCAGCATGTATAAGAGCCGAAATCGGAGTAGGCCCCTCCATGGCATCCGGTAACCATACATGAAGGGGAAATTGTGCAGATTTAGCAACCGCACCGGAAAATAATAGAACGGCACAGAAAGTAACAAATAAAAAATTGACTTCATTATTATTATTAGAAATCAAGTTATTGAATATTTTGAATAAATCTCGAAATTCGAAACTCCCTGTTATCCAATAAAAACCTAAAATTCCTAATAATAAACCAAAATCCCCAACACGATTAGTTACAAATGCCTTTTGGCAAGCATTTGCAGCAACAGGCCGTGTGAACCAAAACCCTATTAATAGATATGAACACATTCCTACCAATTCCCAAAAAATATAAATTTGTATCAAATTAGAACTAGTAACTAATCCTAACATAGAAGTACTGAAAAAACTCATATAAGCATAAAATCTCAAATATCCTTGATCATACGACATATAATTATCACTATAAATAAGAACCATAATTCCAATAGTAGTGATTAATATTGACATAATAGAAGTAAGCGGGTCGATCAAGTAACCGAATTCTAAAGAAAAATCATTATTAATGATCCAAGACCATACATATTGATAGATAGAACTGCCATTTATTTGCTGAATAAACAGATTGATCGAAAAAATCATGACTATACTTAACAAAAAAACACTTTGAAAAGCCCACATACGGCGAAGACTTTTTGTTGCCGACGGAAAAAGAAGAAGTCCCGCTCCTATTAACATAGGAACTGGAAGTGGAAGGAAAGGTATTATCCACGAATATTGATATGTCTGTTCCATAAAAAAGTTTTTTATTCTTAATTGATTGTTTCCGATTTACCGGATCCTACCCCCTTTCAATTTCAAAACAAAAGGGGTCAATAAAAAAATCAAGAGATGTACTAACTTAAAGATATTTTTCGAATTTTATATATTATCTGGGTCTTTCCAAATTAAATATTAAAATAAAGAAGTTACAATTGGGCAAATGATATGACCTACTTGCTCATAAAAAGCGAATTTAGTTATTAACTAAGATTTGTTTATACAAATTTAGTTATTAACTAAGATTTTTCTTAAAATAACGAAAATACAAAATTTCATTATTATTAAATCACTTTATATTCATAAATTAATGATAAAAAATTACACTAAAAAGAAATATGATATGAATCGATATGAATCATAGGATTAACTAAGGTACAATTTTTGTACAAATCTCGCTTTTTAGTCAGTTTGTTCCAAATCATTAACTAGTTTCAGTATGAAACTGATTGATTAGTTTCCGTTTCAATAAAAAAACATTTATAGGAAACGCTATAATATCTAACATTTTATATTTTCTATAAGATTTAAAGATTTATTTTTATATTTATCAAAAAAGGGGGTAAAATAAAATCAAATTTAATAAAAAAATAACGAAGATTTTTTTTAACAAAACGTGTATCTTTTAACGGATTCATTACTTTAATTACTAGTTTGATTCGAATTTTAAAATGGAATTTCGAAGTATTCTTTACTCAAGTTTGACCAATTAATATAAAAAATTAAAGTTTTCATTAGGCTTTTCATTAGTCAATGGGTTCTTAAAGGGTTCTTAAATCCTTCGGTCTATTTTATGTAGAAAACAAAATTTAATTATATTTTTATAGTAAGATTTGTACGATTTTCGCATATTTTTTATCTATATATATATATTTTTTTTCTCTAGATAATATTATCTAATTATTCTCTATAAAATAATATAAATAACTAGATAATGAATATATTCGTTTTGACCAATAGATGTCTTTCACATCCAACTATAACAACGAGTAACCTCTTAATTTTTAAATGGCAGTTCCAAAAAAACGTACTTCTCTATCAAAAAAGCGTATTCGTAAAAATATTTGGAAAGGGAAGGGATATTGGGCAGCCTTAAAAGCGTTGTCATTAGGTAAATCTCTTTCTACCGGAAACTCAAAAAGTTTTTTTGTGCGACAAAAAAAGTCATAAAATAAAACATTGGAATAATCCGAATATAAAAACAGGCCCATTTCATTCTTAATAGGAAATCAACAAACCTATTGTTTGTGGCTAATCAATATGAACTAGAACTCGCTTCGCTATTAGTTAGTTAGGATATGTATAATAATTCTTCGGTTTAGGGGTTAGTAAATTATAAAAAGCTTTTGAAAAAAGAATAAAGACAAGATACAAAACTTGAGCCTTTGTTAGTATATTTTCTTGTTCTGTAGATGGGGGAGTCTTTTTTCCCCATCAACCTGTTTGTCACAATTACAATAATCGACGTTTTTCTATATATAAATAAATATGAATATATATATTGAAGAAGGGTAAAAAAGAGATCTTTAGTTAAAATTACTAC